GCTCTAACAATTCCGTCTCCATCTACTAAAACAACCGGAAATGTTTCAAAAAAGGTAGGCATACGACGTACAAAAAGTTCACGCCCTTCGTTATCTCTAAATATGGGGTGTCCTAACCAGCCAACAGCTATTCCATCCCCGTTGTCCATTGAACCCGCTCTGAACAGTCCCCCTTTTGCCGGATTATTCCCAATGTAATCATAAAAAGCTAGTTTTTCGGGAATTTTAGACCAAGCTTCTGATAAACCTTGATTTTCAGCTAGTCCAGCACCAACTCTTCGATATATTTCTTGCTGGAAATATCCCTGATCCCATTGATAACGAGTGGGACCAAATAATTCGATCGGGGTAGTTGCTGAACCATACCACATAGTTCCAGCAACAACAAAAGCAGCAAAAAAGACAGCAGCGATACTACTGGAAAGGACAGTTTCAATATTGCCCATACGTAATCCTTTGTATAGACGTTGAGGTGGACGAACACTAAGATGGAATAGGCCCGCTAATATCCCCAATGTCCCCGCTGCAATATGATGAGAGGCTATTCCTCCCGGAACAAAAGGATCAAAACCTTCCACACCCCACGCTGGATTTACAGATTGTACTTTTCCAGTTAGTCCATAAGGATCGGACACCCATATTCCAGGACCATACAACCCTGTTACATGAAATGCGCCAAAACCAAAACAAGCCACCCCTGAAAGAAATAAATGAATTCCAAAAATCTTAGGCAAATCCAAAGAAGGTTTTCCTGTACGTTCATCAGTAAATATTGCTAGATCCCAATACACCCAATGCCAAATAGCTGCCAAGAAGCACAAGCCAGAAAACACAATATGCGCTCCAGCCACACCTTCATAACTCCAAATGCCTGGATTCGTTATAGTCCCTCCTGTGATACTCCAACCGCCCCATGAATTGGTTATTCCTAAACGAGTCATAAAGGGTATAACGAACATGCCTTGTCTCCACATTGGATCAAGAACGGGATCAGAAGGATCAAAAACTGCTAATTCGTATAGAGCCATCGAACCGGCCCAACCAGCAACCAGAGCTGTATGCATTATATGGACAGCAATCAACCGACCGGGATCATTCAATACAACTGTATGAACACGATACCAAGGCAAACCCATGGAAATACCCCTTTTATCAAAGAAAAATAGACACTATGTAACTTTATTGCATTAAAAAACTATGCTATGGATCTCCCCCATTCAGTGGATTATCTCAGAGCAGGAGTTAATATTTGTTCGATTCTGTTGTGGCAATAATGAAACAATTCTGTTCGTAGGAACAAAGAGAAGCAAATCTATTCTATACCCGATAAGTATCAATACGCAATGGTGGATTGAACCCGTTTTCTATGAGTGAATACACCCGTACTTGTTCATTATTCGAAGGACCTATTCGTAAGACTTTTTTTAGTTAGTTTTTTTATTCTTCCTTCCTTTATGATCATATCTCATATATGAATAAAAAATATTCAAATATAATAACGGCTAATACTAATATTATGACGATAATTTACCCCCTAAATTACGTTTCCACATCAAAGTGAAATCTAGTACTTAATTATTTTTTATTTCTTTTTATGCCTATTGGTGTTCCAAAAGTACCTTTTCGAAGTCCTGGAGAGGAAGATGCATCTTGGGTTGACGTATAGTGTGACTTGTCAGATATATTGGGTCATATGGGATTTCCCCGTTCTCTCCCCCGATAGAGATATCCTCTGTTTCACCCAAGAAAGATTGATTTAATTATCAAAAATTTGGAGCGTGAAGTGCAATTAGATTTGGATCCGTTTTGGAGTATCTAGATTAATATTATCATATCAATTAAAATAATTTATGGTTGGCTTGGTTCGACCAATAAAATGAAGTATCCAGGCTCCGTTTAGAAAAAACCCAATCTGTAATAAATCCATGATTATTACTTGTATCATAAACACCCCCCTTTTTTTTTATAGGAATGATCCCAAAGTGTTAATCAATCGAATAATATGATGAATATGTCGAATATTTGACGGAAGACATCAAATAAACTAAATTGAAACAAAATAAAGAAAAAGAAGTGGTATTGGAAAGCATTTGTCCTATATGTGCAAATTGAAATCGGGCATATCTTTACCTGGAGTAGAGCATAAACCTAAAAGAATTGAAGAGGCCCATTCAGGAACAAGAAAATTACATCGTGATTTGGATTGGATCTCGATGAAACAATACATCAATGAAAGGTTAGTTCAATACGTTTAGTGAATTTTTTTTTATTATAATTATGGTATATATTTATAGTATAGAGAAACAAGCTAAAACTTATCTTTCTTGAACAATAGAAGAAAAGTTTCCTTTGCTAAAAAGCCTACTATGCAAAAATAAAGGGGCTGGAATCTATACATTGATTTTTTTCACTATTTTATTTTTTTTTGAACCGTATGCATCAAAAGGTGCGTGTACGGTTCCTAAGGGATAGTACTTTATACTATCCTAATCAACCGACTTTATCGAGAAAGATTGCTTTTTTTAGGCCAGGAGGTTGATAGTGAGATCTCTAATCAACTTATTGGTCTTATGGTATATCTCAGTATAGAGGATGATACTAAGGATCTCTATTTGTTTATAAACTCTCCCGGAGGATGGGTAATACCCGGAGTAGCTATTTATGATACCATGCAATTTGTACGACCAGATGTACATACAATATGCATGGGATTGGCCGCTTCAATGGGATCCTTTATCCTGGTCGGAGGAGAAATTACCAAACGTCTAGCATTCCCTCACGCTTGGCGCCATTGAGTTTTTTATTTTAAATTTGAGAGAAAAAAGACTATGCCTTCGCAGGAATATTAAGTAATAATAGCATGGCACTTCGAATTCAATATGAGAAAATTATTATTATTTTTTCAAACATTAGATTATGTATTGAAAGAGTAGTATGAAATAAAAGGTATTTCCGATTGTTTCTTATCTATCGGGAATCCATTTCAGCGTCACAAACTTTTTTTCACACTATAGATATAGATAGAGTAGGAAAAAAAGAAATAAAATTTTCCTTAGCTCAAAAAGAAACTTTGGGATTGCTGAATCACAGAGGACATAAATATATGAAGCAACGGAACCATCATAGTATTTTTTAACTTGCCCGAAAAGAAGGGTGGTAATTGGATCATTTGCCAATCCGGGTCTTATAGATCCTATATTTTCTATTTAATTCGATGGAAGGTCAAAGTAAATTCTATTATAGAGCCGTATGCACTGCACAAAAGATGCCTGTACGGTTGTTCAATTTATCTTTTTTTTTATTCTTTTGTTTTCACCTCATTATGCAAGACATTGATTTATCATCAGGGTAATGATCCATCAACCCGCGAGCTCTTTTTATGAGGCACAAACGGGAGAATTTATCCTGGAAGCGGAAGAACTACTGAAACTGCGCGAAACCATCACAAGGGTTTATGTACAAAGAACGGGCAAACCCTTATGGATTGTATCCGAAGATATGGAAAGAGATGTTTTTATGTCAGCAACAGAAGCCCAAGCTCATGGAATTGTCGATCTTGTAGCGGTTGGGTGAATGAAAATAGCAAAGATTTCACGTAAATCTGTGATTTTATTTCCATTCTTACCACGTTTAATAATTTAAGAATATAAATAGAAGCAATTGATAATAATCCGGTTAGGATAGATCTAAACCAGCCTAGTATGTATATGATTCAGCATGCCAACGATTAAACAACTTATTAGAAACACAAGACAGCCAATAAGAAATGTCACAAAATCCCCCGCTCTTCGGGGATGTCCTCAGCGCCGAGGAACATGTACTAGGGTGTATGTGTGACGCGTTCAAATCACGAGCTGGTACACAAGACAAGAAAGGAAAGCCTTTTTCCAGTATCAATGATCAGTACCAGTGAATAGGATAGAATGTAAGAATTCCACTCACTATCCTAAAAAAATCCCTTATATCCCTGTGTATGCAATTTATGGTTTCCATTGGTGCAAATCCAATCACCTGAATTTAAGATGAAAAGCAATTCCCCATTGGTAAAAAGGGTTATCCATTAAGCGGGGGAAATAAGCAGAAAAACGATGTTCCCACTTTTGCAAAAACGGACTCACAGGGTCAGCTACCTAGCTAAATTTCATAATTAAATACCGTTACTGTATAAGTAGATCTCATTGTGAAAGAACTATTACTAAATAATTCATGGGTAGAGCCAAAGGGTGTGAACTGTACAAGTTACCAATAAATATTGATTAAGGAAGGGGCTCCGGTGTATAGAGAGGACCTCGCCGTTTAAGAAGTAACCATAGAAACGATGGAACCACTATTATTTTATCCATTCATATTTACTATTTTTTTTTATCTGGTATACCGGTATTAATGAATTTTTTTTTTAGTGGCGAAATAACTAAAAAAAAAAATAGTGGTCGGGAAGGTTATATTAGCAAAAGCCATTGGAATTTTGATTTTATACATTGGAAGAATCCGTTTTGTTATCAATCGATCAGTAAAGAGGAAAAGAATAACTGAAAGAACGGAAATAAACAATCCATTAGTTATTCATCAAAATTTTATTTATTCAATGACCAGAATTAGACGAGGATATGTAGCTCGTAAACGTAGAACAAAAATTCGTTTATTTGCATCAAGCTTTCGGGGGGCTCATTCAAGACTGACTCGAACTATTACTCAACAGAAAATAAGAGCTTTGGTTTCTGCTCATCGGGATAGAGATAGGCAAAAGAGAGATTTTCGTCGTTTGTGGATTACCCGGATAAATGCAGTAATTCGTGAAAGTAAGGTATCCTATAGTTATAGTAGATTAATATATGATCTGTACAAGAGGAAATTACTTCTTAATCGTAAAATACTCGCACAAATAGCTATATTAAATAGGAATTGTCTTTATATGATTTCCAATGAAATCATAAAAGAAAGGGATTGTAAGGAATCCACCGAAAAAATTTAAATGACATTCCCCGGAGACTAAACTCCGG